TTTATCGAACGCCCATTTTGTAGCTGCTGCGCAGCTGCTTATTTACGTAGGAGCCATAAATGTTTTAATCCTTTTTGCTGTGATGTTCATGAATGGTTCAGAATATTACAACGATTTTCATCTTTGGACCGTTGGAGATGGAGTTACTTCCGTAGTTTGTACAAGTCTTTTTCTTTCACTAATTACTATTATTCCAGATACGTCGTGGTACGGGATTATTTGGACTACAAAATCAAACCAGATTATAGAGCAAGATTTGATAAGTAATAGTCAACAAATTGGTATTCATTTATCAACCGATTTTTTTCTTCCATTTGAACTTATTTCAATAATTCTTTTAGTTGCGTTAATAGGCGCAATTGCTGTAGCTCGTCAATAATAACTCTTTGCTTTAGAACTAGAACTGGGAATCAAACTTTATTCGGGGCTATAAAATTTATTTTCTTTCCTCTATTTGAATTCGTGTATAAATATAAACTAGAAATTTCTTATTAGTTCGACATATTCTCACTATATTTTTTTATCCCCCCTTCCTTAGTATGGTATATTCTAGTCAATCGAATTGGTTAAATTGTTGTTCATATTGAAATGAATCGAGATTGATAAGGAGTTGGTTAATGATGGTCGAACATGTACTTGTTTTGAGTGCTTATTTATTTTCGATCGGTCTATATGGATTGATCACGAGTCGAAATATGGTTAGGGCTCTTATGTGTCTTGAACTTATATTAAATGCCATTAATATCAATTTTGTAACATTTTCCGATTTTTTTGATAGTCGTCAATTAAAAGGAGCCATTTTCTCAATTTTTGTTATAGCTATTGCAGCCGCCGAAGCCGCTATTGGACTCGCTATTGTTTCATCAATTTATCGTAACAAAAAATCAACTCGTATCAATCAAGCTAATTTGTTGAATAAGTAGTATTAATCATATAAATTATAATATTCATAAAAAAATGAAAATTAGCGTATCTGGCATGTAAGGTATGATCCTGTTGGTACAAACATAAGAAATCAAAGTATTTTGGACCTATCGCATAAGCCAATCTAGAAGTGGATTGATTAAAAAAACTTTGGTAACTCATTGATTCGTCTAGTATCTAAATATATAATTCATTTATAAGTTTACTAGATCGAAACTTTATGACGTTTAAAAATGTATAAATCCAATGTCACATTCAGTAAAGATTTATGATACATGTATAGGTTGTACTCAATGTGTTCGAGCCTGCCCCACGGATGTATTAGAAATGATACCTTGGGACGGATGTAAAGCTAAACAAATTGCTTCTGCTCCAAGAACGGAGGATTGTGTTGGTTGTAAGAGATGTGAAAGCGCCTGTCCAACAGATTTTTTGAGTGTTCGAGTTTATTTAGGGAATGAAACAACCCAAAGCATGGGTCTAGGTTATTGATACGTTACAGAAAACTCTACTTGAATCCATTTTATTTTTTTTACCGCCAAAACCCGTGCACAAAAAAATATATTATTTTTGTGCACGGGTTTTTCTGGTCCAAGTGTATCTTGTCTTTACCACGAACAATTTTCCTTGGTTAACAATAATTGTAGTTTTACCAATATTTGCCGGTTCCTTAATTTTCTTTCTTCCCCATAAAGGAAATAGGGCAATTCGCTGGTATACTATATGTATATGCATGTTAGAACTTCTTCTAACAACCTACGCATTCTGTTATCATTTCCAATTGGACGACCCATTAATGCAACTAATTGAGGACTATAAATGGATCGATTTTTTTGATTTCCGGTGGAGGTTGGGAATAGATGGACTTTCTATAGGACCCGTTTTACTAACTGGATTTATCACTACTTTAGCTATTTTAGCGGCCTGGCCCGTTACTCGCGATTCTCGATTATTTCATTTCTTGATGTTAGCAATGTACAGTGGTCAAATAGGATCATTTTCTTCTCGGGACCTTTTACTTTTTTTTATTATGTGGGAATTAGAATTAATTCCGGTTTATCTACTTTTATCCATGTGGGGAGGAAAGAAACGTCTGTACTCAGCAACAAAATTTATTTTGTACACAGCAGGGGGTTCCGTTTTTCTGTTAATGGGAGTTTTAGGTGTCGGTTTATATGGTTCTAATGAACCAACATTAAATTTTGAAACATCAGTTAATCAGTCGTATCCGGTGGCCTTGGAAATATTATTCTATATTGGATTTTTTATTGCTTTTGCTGTCAAATCGCCGATTCTACCCCTCCATACATGGTTACCAGATACCCATGGAGAGGCGCATTACAGTACTTGTATGCTTTTAGCCGGAATTTTATTAAAAATGGGAGCATATGGATTGATTCGTATTAATATGGAATTATTACCACATGCGCATTCTCTATTTTCTCCTTGGTTGATGATAGTAGGCACAATACAAATAATCTATGCAGCTTTAACATCTCCCGGCCAACGTAATTTAAAAAAAAGGATAGCGTATTCGTCTGTCTCTCATATGGGTTTCATACTTATAGGAATTGGT